AAAAGATATCCAAAATTATATAGAAATCACTATCCTACCCTTAGCTTTTATTTCCTTAATTTAATTGAATTTCGCTTGATTAGGGGAAAGTTCTTTAAAAACCTCTGCCTTTTTTAAAATATCCTGAACAGTTCCTGTAGGCTGAGCGCCTTTTTCAAGGAAATAGAGAATAGCGGGAACGTTTAAATAAGTTTGATTCTTGATCGGATCATAAAAACCCACTTTCCGAAGATCTCTTCCTTCTCTTCGGGATCGAACATCAATTGCAACGATTCGATAGACGGCTCATCGGGATAGATGTAGATGAAAAAGAACCCCCCCCCCCCTAGAACCGTATAGGAAGTTTTCTCTTCGTACGGCTCGAGAAAAAATGATTCGAAGTTTTGTCTATGGATAAAATTCTAATAAATAGGAAAGGAATCCGTAAAATAAATTAGCCTATAATTTAACTCATATTTATTTAGCACCCTTCCTGAAAAAATAAAAAATCATTTGTACTCATAACTCAAGTTGAATAATTCTCAAATATCTTAAAGATTTTTATTTAAGATATTTTTTTATTGAGTGGTCTTTAACCCCCCTTTTGTCTCGTTTAAAATCTATTTGGATTCTTTATTCGGATCCGTGAGACAATTGAAGTGGTGTTTCCTTGTTCTGGGATCCTTTATCTTTGTTTTAAATCCTTGGGTTTAGACATTACTTCGGTGCTTCTTAATCCTTTCAAAATGGTAGCAACATACCCCTTTTGTGATTTCTTTCTATCAAAGAATCATACCGACGGTTGATTCGCGCGCGATACACTGTGGATCGAAAAAAGTTTTAGCCGTTCCAACAAATTTTTTTGAATTGAAAATTTGCTCGAATCGGATCCTTTCAATTTCTATATCGAAGATATACTTACGAAGTTGTTCCAATTTATTGATTGGCATTAACCCTAGATCGTTGCCCCTGAGAAATTAATCAATACTTTCTACTCGAGCTCCATCATGAACTATTTACATTACAACCCAATAAAAAAAGAAGGGTTCTAGTAGAATAGAACAAACGACGTCGAGCCAAGAGCACCTTCATTCCTATATAAAATGGTGGATGTAAGAATAAGAATCCACACCGGATCGTGTCCTTCAAGTCGCACGTTGCTTTCTACCACATCGTTTTAAACGAAGTTTTACCATAACATTCCTCTAATTTGGAACCAGTATGGAATTGATTCAATTATGGAATCATGAATAGTCATTGGTTCAGTCGGTACAGAGACATAGTAATTTATATTTTTTCTTATCTACATAGATAATAAATATTTTTCTGAAAAAATCTTAGCAAGACCCCGTCTTTTTTACTTAGCAAGACCCCGTCTTTTTTATATGAAGGAAACATTTTTCTATAAATCTCTATCTAAAAAAAATATATAATAGAAATATGAAGAAATATAAATATAGAAATAACATAACTAACAGAAATAACACGAATAAATAAATTCTATTTGACTCTGCCTCTTCAAGTGACTCAATAAGATAGACTGACCCATTTCCAACTTCCCAAAGATTCAACCCATAAGGAATCATTACAAATCTTGATAATTGAAAAAGTTTCCTACTTATACATCCTTATACATCATTATTTGAGTCAAGTTTTACAGTAAAGACTATATTTGATTATCATAAGAAAGATAAATCTATGTTTCTTTTCGAGTCGAATTGTCAATGATTTAAAGCAAATAAGATAAATAGATCGAACAATAAAAATAAATATCATTGTTAAATATTTAAATTTTAATATTTTAGGGATGCAAATTATTTTTCACAAAAATGGAAAGACTATTGTCACTGAAATAGGATAACAATACATACCTATAGGCTAAGCACTTCCTCGTTTTATATGTATTTTCATATTTTATTTAACCTGAGGTTAAGTAATCTTTCTGCAACTGTGATCTATGTCCCATCTTATCTGGATCACAAAAGGATTCAGTTACATTTGCATGTCATTTGAACCAGATTTAGTTCAGTTTGTGAAAAACTGAGATATGATTACGAAAAGAATCATTCAAAATCAGAAAAGAAAGAAGAATCATATTCTATCCAATATTAGGCCTTGAAACAGAATCTTGTTGAACAAAAAAGCTGTATTCGGATACAATGAATATGCTCTGGGACGGAAGGATTCGAACCTCCGAATAGCGGGATCAAAACCCGTTGCCTTACCACTTGGCTACGCCCCATTTATATTTTTATTGGACACTAATAAAGAATAATATTGGTATTAAGTGTTCGTCAATTCCAGTCCAACTATCTATAGAAAATCTTTATTCTTTATAGAATATATTATAGATTCGTGCTAGGATTTTGACATGTGTATATCTAGAATTCAACTGAATTTATTGATCATTACATATAATTCAATTAAGATATTGTATGAAAGTATGATTTCTTCTATTCTCCTTTGAGAATTGGAGGATTTTTGATTGGGTGGAAAAAGAAGGATTTTTTTGTCTACCTTACTTTCTTCATTTTTCCTTATATCAATAACTCAATCAAAATGCAATTATCTCGACGAACAAAATGTCTGTTATGCTTAATATCTTTAGTTTGATCTGTCTTAATTCTGCCCTTTATCCGAGTAGTCTTTTCTTCGCCAAATTGCCCGAAGCCTATGCTTTTTTGAATCCAATCGTAGATATTATGCCAGTAATACCCCTGTTCTTTTTTCTTTTAGCCTTTGTTTGGCAAGCTGCTGTAAGTTTTCGATAAGATCTTTAATACTATCCTAGAAAATTCATGATTTATTCGAGAAAAATTATAACAATTGATAAGATCAAATAAGTCTGACAGTATGAACCTTCGATTCAAACATTGAAATTCTTGGATAGCTGCGAAAAATCCGGTTCGCCCCATTTCCCGATTCTAACCCTTTTTCCGGCGAAAGACCTTATTAGGTTAGGGTTCCTTACAATATCTAATTGTGGGTATGAAAGTGATTTGCGGTAATCAAAGACTCTTATTACAAATTTCAACTTCATTTGAATTTATGAACATTCTTTTCTATTTCTAGAATTCATTTCTTGGTGTCAAAATAGGATATGTGATATAAAAATGGAGGATCTATTATCTTTTCTCGTTTTCCTTTTTCAAAAAATGATCTTGGAGGTTGTGTAATGCTTACTCTCAAACTTTTCGTTTACACAGTAGTAATATTCTTTGTTTCTCTCTTCATCTTTGGATTCCTATCCAATGATCCAGGACGTAATCCTGGACGTGAAGAATAAAATAAAAATTTCGTTTTTCTTGCTTGATTTTACAATTTTATTAAGATTTTCTTTTATCTATTCCACACGTTTAACTAGTAAAATAAAAAAAGGGGGTTGCGAAATTTGAAAGAAAAAAATGGAAAGTCATCAACGGAAACGGAAAGAGAGGGATTCGAACCCTCGGTACGAATAACTCGTACAACGGATTAGCAATCCGCCGCTTTCGTCCACTCAGCCATCTCTCCCAATTGAAAAAGATAATTACTATCTTACATTACACATCAAGTAAGGATTAAAGAAAGTATTTCTTTGACATTCTTTATCGTTATTATATAATTAGCAATTCCATTTAGATGCTCGAAAGATCCAAATAGAAAGATAAATAAGGAAGACCTTCTTGCTTTTATTTTGTTCGAAGTGCCTTTTGGGCCTGGCCCGGTCAATACCCAGCCGGGCCTTTTTTTGTTCCAACAAATTCCCTTTATTTATAGGCAATATAAAAAAGATACCCAATTTGGTATCTGTGTAACAATTTACGCTCTGGGGTTTACATATACTTATAATTTTTGTTATAATGGAAATTGAGAAGGATTTTTGATTCAAAAGAATCAATACTGATTAAGTATGTATCAATTTGTATTTTCTTATGTCATTAGGCAAACCAAATTTTAGATTCAAACCCAAGAATCATTCAGGAATTCTCCGTCAACGAATAGTTAATGGTTCCCATTTGTCATAAATTTTGTCTTTTTTGGATGAAAATATACATTTGATTTTTCAATAGAAAAGTGAGGGGAAGTTTTTCGGCATTGTGCGTTTTGAGATACTATACAATCAATCGAAGGGGTGGATCAAATACAATCAAAAGGGTAAAAATCAAAAGGGTAAAAAGGGTTTATTTTCTAATTTTTCTAAATTTAGAAAAAGGATTAAAAAAAGGATGCAAGATGCAAGTACAATAAACTAAAGTTTAGTAATCCAACCCAAAAAGGGAAAATTTTCTACTATTATGTATCGTTTTGGCGGCATGGCCGAGTGGTAAGGCGGGGGACTGCAAATCCTTTTTCCCCAGTTCAAATCCGGGTGCCGCCTCATCAACAAACGAATCGAATATAGACTCGCAAGAATCTCTGAGTGTTCAGGCATTGAATCACTATTAGAGTGAGATTGGATGGATAATTTACTTTTTTATAGAAAAAGTATAGAAAAATTTATAGAAAAAGTATAGAAAAAGTGAAAAAAATCATTTTTTCCCCTCCTGAAGAGTATAATATACTATCTCCCAACTGCTTCAGAGAGACAATCGGGAAAGGGTACGGATTAGATCAAATAGGAAAGAAAAGTATGTAATAGATAGCAATTTCGCTATTTTTACTTATGAAGGCAAAAAAAAGGAATGGCCCTCTTATTTTATTACTACATGTTCCATTAGTAACATTCCTTTGTGGTGTCATTGTGTATTTTACTTGTGTTTAGTCTTTGCCGATTAGAAATCATATCATATAGTAATTTTTTAGAAATGGATTTATTTGATTGGTTCATGAATAGTGTTTGGCCAGAATCCCTTTTTGACTCTGGACCATTGATTCTACTATTATTAGTGAGCAATAATGGAATAATTCTATCATAGAGATAAGGGACATAATTCACATGGATATAGTAAGTCTCGCTTGGGCTGCTTTAATGGTAGTCTTTACATTTTCCCTTTCACTCGTAGTATGGGGAAGAAGTGGACTTTAGAAGCACTCCTAATTTAGTTGAGGAATGAAACGGTATCAATTGTTTTATAGATCGTTCTGCAACGCATTTTTTTATTTGAATTGAAATAATTTTAAAATAAAAATATCTTCATTTCGAAATTCCATTGGATTCTAGTGGAGAAATGTATTCTATAACAGTAAAACGATTATTATCGGAATAAATAGATGTATCAAAGAAATAGAATTGGGTCCTACGTCAATTCCATATATGGATTAATAACTACAGATATTGAAGATAAAAGCTAATATAGTACCAACTTTATTAGAAAGTCAAGTACAACTTTATACACTACAATAACACTAATAGAGAGTATGGTAAGAAATAAATTTATTTCTTACTTACCATACTCTCGGATCTCATAGAATACCGCCGATTATAGCCCGTTGATTTCATTTAAGACGCAAAAATAGAATCCTTTTCATTTGATTTCTTCAACTAAAGTAATTAATCATTTTGACTGACTGTTTTTACGTAAATTATAAGTAGAAAAGCAGTAGGAACTAAAATGAACAGTGCAGTAGCAATAAATGCAAGAATATTTACTTCCATAATCTCATCGTTTTTTTTATTTCACAATAACTCGGGATTTAATCCCATAGAGATGATAAATCTTTCACCTGTCAATTCAATGAATGCATTCCCTATCGATGATCTTGAATCGGATCAATATCATGAATAACAATATCTGAGCTATTAAATTAATTCGTCGTCGAGAATTGAATAGTATAACATACGAAGATCTTTTATCCATACCGAATCCAAGATTGGATTCCCGGCCCAATCCAAAATTCCTTTATTTATCCGTCTTTTCTATAACCTACCTTAGGTCTTCCTTGTAGAACCATCAAATGAAGTAGCATCTAACCACCCGTCCCTTTCCATTAACTACAAAACCCCAACAAACAATACAAAGCGAAGTGGAAAAAGAGAGGAATTAGGTTCTAAACGCCGTTTTTTTAATGATCCAATTTTCTTTGGAAGACAAAGAAGTATGATAAAGATGAGTCGCGGGAGCAAAGATGGAATATTCTATCAACTTCACTATTTTAGTTATTTTCATTTTAGTTTAGGGTTTGTTCTTTCTTCGACAGAATCCTGAAAAAAGGGGGGAAAGACCTTCGGAATTAAATTATGCTCTCTGTCCCTTATTTCACAGAAAATGGAGAGGCGAATTGATGTACTTATTGGATCCGTCGGGACTGACGGGGCTCGAACCCGCAACGTCCGCCTTGACAGGGCGGTGCTCTTGCCTATTGAACTACAATCCCAGGGGAATCAGAAGGGATCTAGCAGAAAATTTCGATTCTTTTTTATTCTCTCGTATCAGGTATTTCTTAATAACAAGAGGGTTCTACCATCTGATGGTAGATTGGCGAATTGTTGGGCCGAGCTGGATTTGAACCAGCGTAGACATATTGTCAACGAATTTACAGTCCGTCCCCATTAACCACTCGGGCATCGACCCAACGCCTAATTGATTTTAGACGATTGAAAATATCATTCCTATGGGCATGATTTACCCCCAGAGGGACTTGAACCCTCGTTATCTCCGTGAAAGAGAGAAGTCGTGAAACCGCTGGACCATAGGGGCCGAGGATCAGCATAAGGAAAACACAAAAAATCGGATAGGTGCAGGCCCCTTTAGGAGATGAATAGGATCAAACCGAAAGACTCGTTAACTATTCTGGGGGTTAATGGTAATCAAACTTTACCATTAAACTATACAATCTTGAAACTTGAAAAAGAGAAAGACGAGAAAGACCAATGAAATAAAGTTTCTGAATCAAACCGAAAAACAAAGGTCGAGAACTTTCTTTCTTCTTTCATTCTTCTTTCAGTATTCGCAGTGAGTAACCAAAAGATTATTTTGGTCTGCGCGATGCAATTATATTTCGCCCTAAGTCAGGCTGTCAATTGACCACGGAAAGGAGAGAAAGGAGAGCATTAAACAAAGCAAGAAGACGGCCAGACGAGGTATTTTTGCACGTGTTTAACGTTTAATAAATACAAATTCAGATGGTTTTCTGGTATTCAATATTCAAGTAGATTAGAATATAAATACCGTTATACATTATAATATAAGAAACTGAATCCGTTTTGATATTCTAAAAAAAATCCTAAAACATAGTAAGCCTAAGTGGGAGAATTCTGTTTCTAGGACTGTTTTATCAATTCCGTTCCATTTGCATCTCTTAAAAATGCCAATTTAAGTTAAGTATAAATTTTTACTCCACCTATCTCATAGATTCCAGTCAAAGATTCATAGAATCGAAATTCCATCATTGTTAGATCTATAGGATTTGATTTGATGGATAATGAGCCAGCCAAAATGGTATTTATTTTTGTTTTTGTTTTTTGGAGAATTCGATATGGATGAGTATAAATCACTGCCAATTTCAAAAGAATCCGGGATAGACGCAATGTCCACAATACCTGGATTTAATCAGATACAATTTGAAGGATTTTGTAGGTTCATTGATCAGGGTTTGACA